GAAATGATAACAGAATGCATAGGTTGTTAGAAGAAGTTCTAACATGCATATACATATAGTATACCACCTAATTACCCTATTTCCTTTATGGGGAAGAAAGAAAATTAAGGAACCCGCAAATATTGGTAAAACTACAATTATTGTTAACCAAGGAAATTTGTTCGTGGTAAAGACAAGATACACTTGGACCAGAAAAACCTGTGCTCAAAAATATATTCTTTTTGGGCACAGGTTTTGGCGGTAAAAAAAATGGACTCAAGTAGGGGTTTCTGTAATGTATTAATAAGCTATACCCATGCTGCGGGTTGTTTCATGCCATAAATAAACTCGAACACTCAAGAAATCTGTTGGGCAGGCGGATTCACATCTCTTACAACCGACACAATCCTCTGTTCTTGGAGCAGAAGCTATTTGTTTGGCTTTACATCCGTCCCAAGGTATCATTTCTAATACATCCGTAGGACAGGCTCGGACACATTGAGTACACCCGATACATGTATCATAAATCTTGACTGAATGCGACATTGGATCTATCCATTTTTGAACGTGATAAAGTTTCAATCTAGTAAATTGATAAATGAATTATATATTTAAATACTAGTACTAGATGAATCGATGAGTTCCCCGAATTTTTTTTTAATCTATTTCTGGATTGACAGTGCCAAAATACTTTGATTTCTTATCTTTGTGATAACATGATCATATCTTACGTGGCAGATATGCTAATTTGAATTAATTTATGAAAATTAGAATTTATATGATAATATTACTTATTCAATAAATTCGATTGATTTATACGAGTTGATTTTCTGTTACGATAAATTGATGAAACAATAGCGAGTCCGATAGCGGCTTCAGCAGCTGCAATAGCTATAACAAAAATAGAAAAAATGGCTCCTTTTAATTGACGACTATCAAAAAAATCAGAAAATGTTACAAAATTGAGATTAACCGCATTTAATATAAGTTCAAGACACATAAGAGCCCTAACCATATTTCGACTTGTAATCAATCCATATAGACCGACAGAAAATAAATAGGCACTCAAAACAAGTACATGCTCGAGCATCATTAACCAACTCCTTATCAATCTCGATTCATTTCAATATGAACAACAGTTTAACCAATTGGATTGACTAGAATATAACGAGTAATTGAATAAAGGAATAGATTGGGAATAGATCGAAATAATCAAGAATTTATATTTTATATACAAAGTCAAATAGAAAAAAGGAAATACATGTGATAGCTCATAACAAGGTTTTTCCAGTTCTAAAGAGTTATTATTGACGAGCTACAGCAATTGCGCCGATTAACGCAACTAAAAGAATTATTGAAATGAATTCAAACGGAATAAAAAAATCTGTTGATAAATGAATCCCAATTTGTTGACTATTACTTATCAGATCTTGCTCTATAATCTGGTTTGCTTTTGTAGTCCAAATAATTCCATACCATGACGTATCTGGAATAGTAGTAATTAGTGAAACAAAAAGACTTGTACAGACCACGGAAGTTACTCCATCTCCCACGGTCCAAAGATGGAAATCTTTGGAATATTCTGAACCATTTATGAACATCACAGCAAAAATGATTAAAACATTTATGGCTCCTACGTAAATAAGGAGCTGCGCAGCAGCTACAAAATGGGAGTTCGATAGAATATAGAATAACGATATACAAACAAAAACCAATCCCAACGAAAAGGCAGAATAAATGGGATTGGCAAGTAATACTACTCCCAGACCCCCTAATATAAGACCCAATCCCAGAAAGACTAAAAGAAAATCATGTATTAGTCCAGGTAAATCCATGATATATAAAATAAGAGATAAATAAATCAAAATCTTGCATAACTTTATTGACCCGGTCAGGAAAAAAGAAGTAACTCTACTTTTTTATAATCGTTCTTAATTATTATTCAATTTTGAAAATTCCATTTTCATGGATATGGATTGATCTAGATATCATTATTGGCCTAATCTCTCGAAAGAATAATTTGAGTCTATATATTTTCAAATCATCAATATGGACTATAGAAAAGAAATATATTTTTCATATTAATATAAATTAAAACACAATTCTCGCCCCCTAATCAATATAATTATGAATATAATTGTAGTTATTCACCAAACAAAAACCTTCTTTCTTTTAGATCAAAATGAGTTCTTAAGTTTTTATTTCAGCCAAATTTAAAATTGTTCTAATTGTGTAATCATCAATTATTGATATTGGTAACCGACCCAAGGCAATTTGATTATAATTCAATTCGTGACGATCATAAGTAGAAAGTTCATATTCTTCAGTCATAGATAAACAATTTGTTGGACAATACTCAACGCAATTACCACAAAATATACATATTCCGAAATCAATACTGTAATTAAGCAATCGTTTCTTTCTAATATCAGTTTCCAATTTCCAATCAACAACGGGTAGATCTATAGGACATACACGAACACATACTTCACAAGCAATGCATTTATCAAATTCAAAGTGG